ATGAATCTTATGGTAAAAAAAAGGATGTATATAAATAAGTACACGGATATGTCGTATCATGATATGTATAGTAGTGAGGGAGCATGGGACAAAAAATAAATCCACTTGGTTTCAGACTTGGTACAATCCAAAGTCATCATTCCCTTTGGTTTACACAAGCAAAAAACTATTCTGAAGGTCTACAAGAAGATAAAAAAATACGGGATTTGATCCAAAATTATGTACAAAAAAATATGAGAATAGCTTCTGGTGTCGAGGGAATTGCACATATAGAGATTCAAAAAAGAATCGATCTGATTCAAATCATAATCTATATGGGATTTCCGAAGTTATTAATTGAAGGTAAATCGCGAAGACTCGAAGAATTACAGATGAATGTACAAAAAGATTTAAATTGTGTAAACCGTAAACTCAACATTGCTATTACAAGAATTGAAAAACCTTATGGAAACCCTAACATTCTTGCAGAATTTCTAGCTGGACAATTAAAAAATAGAGTCTCATTTCGTAAGGCGATGAAAAAAGCTATTGAATTGACTGAACAGGCAGATACAAAAGGAATTCAAATACAAATTTCGGGTCGTATTGACGGAAAAGAAATTGCACGTGTTGAATGGATCCGAGAAGGTAGGGTTCCCCTACAAACGATTCGAGCAAAAATTGATTATTGTTCCTATCCAGTTCGAACTATCTATGGGGTATTAGGGATCAAAATTTGGATATTTGTAGACGAAGCATAATAAACCCTCAGTTTGGTTTCTGTTCTATCTAATGGTAATGGTTGAAGAAAAAACTATTTTATTCTTTGTCTAATCAAACCAAACAAAAAGTAAAACTTCGGCAATTCTATAGGGTTGAATAAAAATTAGATTAACCATTTGATATAATTGCTATGCTTAGTGTGTGACTCGTTGATTTTTTTAAGGTTATAAAAAAAAAAAAGACTAATCCATAGTATCAACTAAGAACTATAGAACTAATAATCAACTCATCGCTTCGCATTATCTGGATCATAAAGAAAGAGTTAAGATAGGATCTATTGGTCATATCATTGTAGCAACTGAAATCTTTTTTTGCATAAACAGAAAAACAAATTGGATTATTGAGTTTGAGTTGTAAAGCACAATTTCCAAGGATGTGGATAAGTGGAATGGTGAGAGAAAGAGAGATAAAATAGAAATGATATATGATTCCAATCTAATATGTAAGGTCTCTAAATAATCTCATAAAAACAATGTATCTAATAAAGCATCAATATTTAATTTAGATTTATCCCTAATTTGTTGATAGAACAACAAAAAGAGCTTGGAGCCAAGAAAGATTAAGAGGATTGACTCACGAATAAAGTCCACGAAGAGCTCCATTGTCAAATCAAATTCAGACCTAACCATTAATAGAGAAGCGATGGGAACGACGGAACCCATGAATGCAGAAGATTCTCTTGAACATGAATCCTAATGATTCATTGGGTGGGATGGCGGAACGAACCAGGAACCTTTTCATTAATTAGGAAAAGTCATAGACTAACCCAACAACTGAACTAGATATTGAAAGAGTAAATATTCGCCCGCGAAAATTGGATTTTATTGCTTTTATTTTATTGCATTGTTCAATTTTAAGCGATCTGATACGATAAAAATAAAAAGAAAGTAAAATAAGGATGATACATAAAAACTCGAATTATCTATAACTAGAAATATATATATATATTTAGTTATATATCAAAAAAAGTATAGAATAATTTCAAATAAACTAGATAAAATTGGAAAGAATCCATGGATTCAGGGTATTATTCATTACTTACATAGATGGATATCTTTCTTAACTATTTAGCAATCTTTTGATTCGCGAGGAGCTGGATGAGAAGAAACTCTCATGTCCAGTTCTGGAGTAGAGATGGAATTGCGGAACACCCATCAACTATAACCCCAAAAGAACCAGATTTCGTAAACAACATCGAGGAAGAATGAAGGGAATTTCTTATCGAGGTAATAGTCTTTGTTTCGGTAGATACGCTCTTCAGGCACTTGAACCTACTTGGATCACATCTAGACAAATAGAAGCGGGGAGACGAGCAATGACACGAAATGTACGTCGTGGTGGAAAAATATGGGTACGTATATTTCCAGATAAACCAGTTACAGTAAGACCCGCAGAAACACGTATGGGGTCGGGTAAAGGATCCCCCGAATATTGGGTAGCTGTTGTTAAACCGGGTAGAATACTTTATGAAATAGGGGGAGTAGCAGAAAATGTAGCCAGAAAAGCTATTCAAATAGCAGCATCCAAAATGCCTATACAAACTCAATTTATTCTTTCGGAATAGAAATGTAAAATGAAAGGCAAGAAGTCTTTCCTTTGGACTAACAAAAAACAATTGCGGGTTTCTTTTTTGGACAAAGAATATTTCTTTTTTTTCTGCACCCCTTTTGCATTTTTAAAAAAGATTAAAAAATGATATGATCCAACCCCAGACCCTTTTGAATGTAGCGGACAACAGCGGTGCGCGAAAATTGATGTGTATTCGAATCATAGGAGCTAGTAATCGCAGATATGCTCATATTGGTGACATTATTGTTGCTGTGATCAAAGAAGCAGTACCAAATATGCCTTTAGAAAGATCCGAAGTGATCAGAGCTGTAATTGTACGTACTTGTAAAGAACTCAAACGTGATAACGGTATGATAATACGATATGATGACAATGCTGCAGTTGTCATTGATCAAGAAAGAAATCCTAAAGGAACGAGAATTTTTGGTGCGATTGCACGAGAATTGAGACAGTTAAATTTTACTAAAATAGTTTCATTAGCCCCCGAGGTATTATAAAACGAAATCGCGATATAGTTATAGTCAAATTGACTTGAATGAACTCGATTAATTATTAGTAGATTATGTCTCATGTATATACCTTTAATAATTTTTTAAAAGCATGTTTATTATATCCAAATTTTGAGAAACCACTAATTTTAGTTCATCATGGGTAGAGACACTATTGCTGATATAATAACTTCTATACGAAATGCTGACATGAATAGAAAAGGAACAGTTCGAATAGCATCTACTAACATCAATGAAAACATTGTTAAAATACTTTTACGAGAAGGTTTTATCCAAAATGTGAGGAAACATCGGGAAAACAAAAAATATTTTTTGGTTTTAACCCTGCAACATAGAAGAAATAGTAAAGGACGATATAGAACTGTTTTAAATTTAAAAAGGATAAGCCGACCTGGTCTACGAATCTATTCTAACTACCAACGCATTCCTAGAATTTTAGGTGGGATAGGAATTGTAATCCTTTCTACTTCTCAAGGTATAATGACAGACCGAGAGGCTCGACTAGAAAGAATCGGCGGAGAAATTTTGTGTTATATATGGTAATCCTTCTAATATCCGAATTAGATCGGAACCTTCCTATTTGTGAAAAAAAAAAGCGAAAGGATGGGTTGTCTAATATCACTCCTCCTTCATTAGTTGATACACCAAGGAGGTTTTACCTCAAATGAAAGAACAAAAGTGGGTTCATGAAGGTTTAATTACGGAATCACTTCCCAATGGTATGTTCCGGGTTCGTTTAGATAATGACGACCTAATTCTAGGTTATGTTTCAGGAAGGATCCGGCGTAGTTTTATACGGATCCTACCAGGAGATAGAGTCAAAATTGAAGTAAGTCGCTATGATTCAACTAGAGGCCGTATAATTTATAGAATTCGCAATAAAGATTCGAAGGATTCGATCGATTAGATGGTTTTTTATTTGACCCTTCAACATTATTTTCGGGAGGATACAATTCCAGATTGAAAATTTCAAGAAACTTAGTTTCTTCCAAGAATCAATGAATCAAGTCATAATTAAGGTAAGGAATGAAAAATATGAAAATAAGAGCCTCCGTTCGTAAAATTTGTGAAAACTGTCGACTGATCCGCAGGCGAGGACGAATTATAGTAATTTGTTCCAACCCGAGACATAAGCAAAGACAAGGCTAATCCTTCGAAAATGACTCTCTAAAGAAAGAACCCTAAGGCCAAATAAAGGATTCGTTTTGACATGAAATGGATATATCCATATACCTCTGACTCATATTTATGAGATGATAAAATATGACAAAACCTATACTAAAAATTGGTTCACGCAAAAACGGACGTCTTAGCTCACGTAAGAGTGGACGCAGAATTCCAAAAGGAGTTATTCATGTTCAAGCAAGTTTCAACAATACCATTGTGACTGTTACAGATGTAAGGGGTCGGGTGGTTTCTTGGTCCTCGGCCGGTACTTGTGGATTCAGGGGTACAAGAAGAGGAACACCATTTGCTGCTCAAACCGCAGCAGGAAATGCTATGCGTACAGCAGTGGATCAAGGTATGCAACGAGCAGAAGTTATGATAAAAGGTCCCGGTCTTGGAAGAGATGCAGCATTACGAGCTATTCGTAGAAGCGGTATACTATTAAGTTTCGTACGAGATGTAACCCCGATGCCACATAATGGCTGTAGACCCCCGAAAAAAAGGCGTGTGTAGAACTAAACACTGAAGAGATTTCAAGAGAAAGAAATGATTCAATGAGAAAATCAAAGAATATTACTATGGTTCGAGAGAAAGTCACAGTATCTACTCGGACACTACAGTGGAAGTGTGTTGAATCAAGAGCGGAGAGTAAGCGTCTTTATTATGGACGTTTTATTCTGTCTCCGCTTCGGAAGGGTCAAGCCGATACCATAGGTATTGCAATGCGAAGAGCTTTGCTTGGCGAAATAGAAGGAACATGTATCACACGTGCAAAATCTGAGAAAATACCACACGAATATTCTACCCTAATAGGGATTCAAGAAGCAGTACATGAAATTTTAATGAATTTGAAAGAAGTTGTATTGCGAAGTAATCTGTATGGAATTCGCAACGCGTCTATTTGCGTCAGGGGTCCTGGCTCTGTAACTGCTCAAGACATCATCTTACCACCTTCTGTAGAAATCGTTGATAATACACAGCATATAGTGACCT